ACGGTCATAATAAAGTTTACAAGTCCTTTTCAGATGTAATTGAAGGCAAAGAGGGAAGATTTCGTGAGACTCTGCTCGGTAAACGAGTCGATTATTCGGGGCGCTCCGTCATTGTCGTGGGCCCTTCCCTTTCATTACACCAATGCGGATTACCTCGAGAAATAGCAATAGAACTTTTCCAGACATTTGTAATTCGTGGTCTAATCAGACAACATATTGCTTCCAATATAGGTATTGCTAAAAGTAAAATTAGAGAAAAAGAACCGATTGTATGGGAAATACTTCAAGAAGTTATGCAGGGGCATCCTGTATTGCTGAATAGAGCACCCACCCTGCATAGATTAGGAATACAGGCATTCCAACCTATTTTAGTGGAGGGCCGTGCTATTTGTTTACACCCATTAGTTTGTAAGGGCTTTAATGCAGACTTTGACGGGGATCAAATGGCCGTTCATGTACCTTTATCCTTGGAAGCTCAAGCCGAGGCCCGTTTACTTATGTTTTCTCATATGAATCTTTTGTCTCCAGCTATTGGGGACCCCATTTCCGTACCAACTCAAGATATGCTTATTGGACTCTATGTATTAACGATTGGGAACCGTCGAGGTATTCGTGCAAATAGGTATAATACATGGAATTGCAGAAACTATCAAAATAAAATAGTTGACAATAATAACTATAAATATACGAAAGAAAAAGAACCCTATTTTTCTAGTTCTTATGATGCACTTGGAGCTTATCGTCGAAAACGAATCAATTTAGATAGTCCTTTGTGGCTCCGATGGCGATTAGACCAACGTGTCATTGGTTCAAAGGAAGTTCCCATTGAAGTTCAATATGAATCCTTGGGTACCTATCATGAGATTTATGGGAACTATCTAATAGTAAGAAGCATAAAAAAAGAAATCTGTTGTATATATATTCGAACTACTGTTGGTCATATTTCTTTTTATCGAGAAATAGAAGAAGCCATACAGGGGTTTTGTCGGGCCTACTCATATACCAGCTAAACTAAAACTAAATAATTATGTGATATCCATGAAAGTTTTAGTCTCTTCAATTTAATTGGTATCATAATTCTGGAAATTTATACGTGAATCAAGATTGAGGAAAGGAAGTTTTCAAATCACTGACTTAGACCCATTGTCAAATCCTACTCAGCAGAATATGGAGGTAGTACTTATGGCAGAACGGGCCAATCTGGTCTTTCACAATAAAGTGATAGATGGAGCTGCCATGAAACGACTTATTAGCAGATTAATAGATCACTTTGGAATGGCATATACATCACACATCCTGGATCAAGTGAAAACTCTAGGTTTCCAACAAGCCACTGCTACATCTATTTCCTTAGGAATTGATGATCTTTTAACAATACCTTCTAAGGGATGGTTAGTCCAAGATGCTGAACAACAAAGTTTGATTTTGGAAAAACATCATCATTATGGGAATGTACACGCAGTAGAAAAATTACGTCAATCCATTGAGATATGGTATGCTACGAGCGAATATTTGAGACAAGAAATGAATCCTAATTTTCGAATGACCAATCCCTCTAATCCAGTCTATTTAATGTCCTTTTCAGGAGCTAGAGGAAATGCATCTCAGGTACACCAATTAGTAGGAATGAGAGGATTAATGTCGGACCCGCAAGGACAAATGATTGATTTACCCATTCAAAGCAACTTACGCGAGGGACTTTCTTTAACGGAATATATAATTTCCTGTTATGGAGCCCGTAAAGGGGTTGTAGATACTGCTGTACGAACATCAGATGCCGGATACCTCACACGTAGACTTGTTGAAGTAGTTCAACACATTATTGTACGTAGAACGGATTGTGGTACTATTCGAGGTATTTCCGTGAGTCCTCAAAACGGGATGACCGAAAGAATTTTTATCCAAACACTAATGGGTCGCGTATTAGCGGACGATATATATATGGGCCCACGGTGCATTGCCGCTCGGAATCAAGATATTGGGATTGGACTTATCAATCGATTCATAACTTTTCAAGCACGACCAATATATATTCGAACCCCTTTTACTTGCAGAAGTACATCTTGGATCTGCCAATTATGTTATGGCCGGAGTCCCACCCATGGCCATCTGGTCGAATTGGGGGAAGCCGTAGGTATTATAGCGGGCCAATCAATTGGAGAACCGGGTACTCAATTAACGTTAAGAACTTTTCATACCGGTGGAGTATTTACGGGCGGTACTGCTGAACATGTACGAGCTCCCTATAATGGAAAAATAAAATTCAATGAGGATTTGGTTCATCCCACACGTACTCGTCACGGGCATCCTGCTTTTCTATGTTCTATAGACCTATATGTAACTATTGAAAGTCAGGATATTATACATAATGTGAATATTCCACCAAAAAGTTTGATTTTAGTTCAAAACGATCAATATGTAGAATCAGAACAAGTGATTGCTGAAATTCGCGCCGGGGCATCCACTTTGAATTTTAAAGAAAGGGTCCGAAAACATATTTATTCTGAATCGGAAGGAGAAATGCACTGGAGTACCAATGTCTACCATGCGCCTGAATATACATATGGTAATGTTCATCTATTACCAAAAACAAGTCATTTATGGATATTAGCAGTAAATACGTACAGATCCAGTATAGTGTCTTTTTCGCTCCACAAGGATCAAGATCAAATCAATGCTCATTTTTTTTCTATCGAAGAAAAATATATCTCTGATCCCTCAATGACTAATGGTCGAGTGGGACATAAATTGTCTAGTTCAGACCCCTCTTATGAAAAAAAGAAAAAGAGTGGGGTTTTTGATTATTCAAGATCTGATCAAATCATATCTAAGGGGCAGTGGAATTTCATATATCCCTCTCTTCCCCAAGAAAATTCTGATTTATTGGGGAAGAGTCGAAGAAATCGATTCATAATTCCATTACAATATTCTGATAAAGAGCGAGAGAAAGAATTAATACCTTGTTTTGGTATTTCGATTGAAATACCCAGAAATGGTATTTTACGTAGAAATAGTATTCTTGCTTATTGCGACGATTCCCGATACAGAAGAAGCAGCTCGGGAATCATTAAATATGGTACCGTAGAGGTGGATTCAATTTCCAAAAAGGAGGATTTGATTGAGTATCGAGGAACAAAAGAATTTAATCCGAAATACCAAATGAAAGTAGATCGGTTTTTTTTCATTCCCGAAGAAGTACATATCTTACCCGGATCCTCGCTCATAATGGTCCTAAACAATAGTATTATTGGAGTCGATACGCAAATAACTTTAAATATAAGAAGTCGAGTAAGCGGATTGGTACGAGTGGAGAGAAAAAAAAAAAGTATTGAACTTAAAATTTTTTCTGGGAATATCCATTTTCCTGGGGAGACAGATAAGATATCCAGGCACAGTGGCATTTTAATACCTCCAGGAGCGGGAAAAAAAGATTCTAAGGAATCTAAAAAATTGAAAAATTGGATCTATGTCCAACGGATTACACCTACCAAGAAAAAATATTTTGTTTTGGTTCGGCCCGTAGTCACATATAAAATAGCTGATGGGATCAATTTAGCAACATTTTTCCCGCAGGATCCCTTGCGAGAAAGGGATAATGCCCAACTTAGAGTTGTCAATTATATCCTTTATGGAAATGGCAAGCCAATTCGAGGAATTTATCACACAAGTATTCAATTAGTTCGCACTTGCTTAGTATTGAATTTGGGTCAAGAGAGAAATGGTTCTATAGAAGAGATTCATGCTTCCTTTGTTGAAATAAGGACAAACGATCTGATTCGCGATTTCATAAAAATTGAGTTAGTCCAACCCCCTTTTTCATATATTGTAAAAAGGAAGGATACGGCGGGTTCGGGGTTTCTTTGTAATAATGGATTAGATTGTACCAATATCAATCCTTTTTATTCCAAGGCGAAGATTCAGCCACTTATCCAATATAAGGAAACTCCTGATACTGGTATTGGTACATTGTTGAATCGAAATAAGGAATGCCAATCTTTGATAATTTTGTCATCATCCAACTGTTCTCGAATCGGCTCATTCAACGGTTCGAAATATAACAATGTAACAAAAGAACCAATTAAAAAAGATCTCACAATTCCAATTAGAAATTTGTTGGGCCCTTTGGGTATTACTGTACCTAAAATCACGAATTTTTATTCATCTTACCATTTAATAACTCATAATCAGATATTGGTAAAGAAATATTTACTACTTGACAATTTTAAACAAACTTTCCAAGTACTTAAATATTGTTTAATGGACGAAAATAGGAAGATTTATAATCCCGATCCACGCAATAACATCATTTTGAATCCATTAGATTTGAATTGGCACTTTTTACATCATGATTATTGTGAGGAATCATCCCCAATAATTATTCTTGGACAGTTTATTTGTGAAAATGTATGTTTATTCAAATACGGACCACACATAAAATCTGGTCAAGTTCTAATTGTTCATGCGGACTATTTAGTAATAAGATCCGCTAAACCTTATTTGGTCACCCCAGGAACAACTGTTCATGGTCATTATGGGGAAATCCTTTACGAAGGAGATACATTAGTTACGTTTATATATGAAAAATCGAGATCTGGTGACATAACGCAGGGTCTTCCAAAAGTGGAACAAGTCTTAGAAGTGCGTTCGATTGATTCAATATCAATGAATCTCGAAAAGAGGGTTAAGGGTTGGAATGAACGTATACCAAGAATTCTTGGAATCCCTTGGGGGTTCTTGATTGGTGCTGAACTGACCATAGCCCAAAGTCGTATCTCTTTGGTTAATAAGATCCAAGAGGTTTATCGATCCCAGGGGGTACAGATTCATAATAGACATATAGAGATTATTGTACGTCAAATAACATCCAAAGTGTTGGTTTCAGAAGATGGAATGTCTAATGTTTTTTCACCGGGAGAACTAATCGGGTTGTTGCGAGCAGAACGAGCAGGGCGTGCTCTGGATGAAACAATCTGTTATCGGGCAATCTTATTAGGAATAACTAGAGCATCTTTGAATACTCAAAGTTTCATATCCGAAGCTAGTTTTCAAGAAACTGCTCGAGTTTTAGCAAAAGCTGCTCTACGAGGTCGTATTGATTGGTTGAAAGGTCTGAAAGAAAATGTTGTTCTGGGGGGAATTATACCCGCCGGCACTGGATTCCAAAAATTAGTACATCGCTCAAAGCAACAAAGGAACATTCATTTGGAAATCAAAAAGAAGAATTTATTCAAGGGAAAGATGAGAGATATTTTGTTCCATCATAGAGAATTAGTTTGTTCTTGTGTCCAAAACAATTTCTATGATACATCAGAACTATTATTTACACAATTTAATGATTCCTAAAAAGAGATTCATTTTTTTATTATTTTTTGATTGATTTTGTGTTATTTGGTAATAAAGATTATAACGAATTAATTAAATTCTAACAAATTAAAAAGAAGAATTAATGGTTTGGATCGTATATCAGCGGTCAATCCTCGGTAGAAGGTTCCGTCGGAACATTTATTTATTTCAGACTACCTCGTCTCTTTGTTTTTTCTTAAAAAAAGCAAACAACCAAGAGGAAGTGTGAGGAGAAATGACAAGAAGATATTGGAACATCAATTTGGAAGAGATGATGGAAGCGGGAGTTCATTTTGGTCATGGTACTAGGAAATGGAATCCTAAGATGGCACCTTATATTTCTGCAAAGCGTAAGGGTATTCATATTACAAATCTTACTAGAACTGCTCGTTTTTTATCAGAAGCCTGTGATTTAGTTTTTGATGCGGCAAGTAGAGGAAAACATTTTTTAATAGTTGGTACCAAAAATAAAGCAGCTGACTTAGTAGCATCAGCTGCAAGAAGGGCTCGGTGTCATTATGTTAATAAAAAATGGCTCGGTGGTATGTTAACGAATTGGTCCACTACAGAAACGAGACTTCATAAGTTCAGGGACTTAAGAGCGGAGCAAAAAATGGGTAAATTCAACCGTCTCCCAAAAAGAGATGCAGCAATGTTGAAGAGACAATTATCTACTTTGCAAACATATTTAGGCGGGATCAAATATATGACGGAGTTACCTGATATTGTAATTATTATTGATCAGCAAGAAGAATATACAGCTCTTCGAGAATGTATTATTTTGGGGATTCCGACGATTTGTTTAATCGATACAAATTGTGATCCCGATCTTGCGGATATTTCGATCCCAGCCAACGATGACGCTATAGCCTCAATACGGTTGATTCTTAACAAATTAGTATCCGCAATTTGTGAGGGTAGTTCTAGCTATATAAGAAATCGTTCATTATGATTAATAATAAAGATAAGTCAATTACTTTGAGAACCTCATAGATTTATTGGATTGGTTATTATTCCTATATTTCAATGAAAGAATAAAAAGTACTGGGTATATTATGTCATTATTTGGTATCCTAAATATACCATGTATTATTAAAATGGGTGAGTTGAGGAATAGATGAGACGGTTGAATCAAAATAATTCCCTTTTTTTAAGTTCGATTTATGTCGGAGGACAATATGAATGTTATACCATGTTCCATTAACACACTTAAAGGATTATACGATATATCGGGTGTAGAAGTAGGCCAACATTTATATTGGCAAATAGGGGGTTTACAAGTACATGCTCAAGTACTTATCACTTCATGGGTCGTAATTGCTATCTTATTAGGTTCGGTCACTATAGCTGTTCGGAATCCACAAACCATTCCGACCGACGGTCAAAATTTCTTCGAATATGTCCTTGAATTCATTCGAGACTTAAGCAAAACTCAGATTGGGGAAGAATATGGTCCTTGGGTTCCCTTTATTGGAACTATGTTCCTATTTATTTTTGTTTCTAACTGGTCAGGCGCCCTTTTACCTTGGAAACTCATAGAGTTACCCCACGGAGAGTTAGCTGCGCCAACGAATGATATAAATACTACTGTTGCTTTAGCTTTACCCACGTCAGTGGCATATTTCTATGCGGGTCTTACCAAAAAAGGATTGAGTTATTTCGGGAAATATATTCAACCAACTCCAATACTTTTACCAATTAACATTTTAGAAGATTTCACAAAACCTTTATCACTTAGTTTTCGACTTTTTGGAAATATATTAGCTGATGAATTAGTAGTTGTTGTTCTTGTTTCTTTAGTACCTTCGGTAGTTCCTATACCTGTCATGTTTCTTGGATTATTTACAAGTGGTATTCAAGCTCTTATTTTTGCAACTTTAGCTGCGGCTTATATAGGTGAATCCATGGAGGGTCATCATTGATTAGCTTTCGAAATCCTTTTTTTGTTAAGTTTATCCCAATTCATGATAGTTCAATATAATGATAATAAACTTGGTTGGTAAATATAATAGATGCAAATATAGATGTATATATGATCTAGAGCCGTAGCAGAAAAGATGTACGATATTTTTTAATTGTAAAAAAAAAATCTCAGGAAAAAGATATAAAAGATATTTTTCCTAAGATTTTGATTCATTTATTGTTACCTGTCCGATTGATATTTTATTTCTATTTGTTAGTTGTTCGGTCAATTTCAATATTACAATTTATAATTTAAATAATGATTGTTATCCGTTTTCGGCGTGCTATTAAAAAAAGAATAGATTGGGTGGGTTAAACTAAGCATATTAATACCTTATTTATATATAGATAATTCTAGATCCCACGTATGTTTCAAAGAAGAATTCTAAAATTAGGACTCAATGTAATATGAAATAGGAATGGTTTACGGTATGGAAGAAATAAATGTATATGTGATATTAGATATTCACTAGTTATATAGCATACCCATATTATTTCCTATCTCACTGCATTTAGATTTCGATAGAAGTCCTTTTCTTTTATTTCGTCTGTGATTATGCATTCCTTGAATAAATGGATCAATTCAAGGACATAGAATAGTAAAGAACGAAGAATTGAATGAAAAAAGGTTTGAAAAAAAATGCAATAACTAGAATTATATTCATATGGATTTATAGAAAAAATTCCATCATGGATAGTAACTAAAAACAAGATATCGAAATAGTTCTGATGATTCAGTAAGATTATTATTTCTTGGGGTTTTAGTTATTTCGACCAGATATAATATATTTTAGTGATATTTAGTGATAAAAAAATAAATAATAATTCATTGGTTGATTGTATCATTAACCATTTCTTTTTTTGTGCGAGGAACTTAGTTTACTATGAATCCACTGATTTCTGCCGCTTCCGTTATTGCTGCTGGATTAGCCGTAGGGCTTGCTTCTATTGGACCTGGAGTTGGTCAAGGTACTGCTGCAGGACAAGCTGTAGAAGGTATTGCGAGACAGCCAGAAGCAGAAGGTAAAATACGAGGTACTTTATTACTAAGTCTGGCTTTCATGGAAGCTTTAACAATTTACGGGTTGGTCGTGGCATTAGCACTTTTATTTGCGAATCCTTTTGTTTAATTTAATACTAGAAATAAGAAAAAAAAGTATGTTACGTACTTTTTTTCTTATTTTATTAACTTAGACTTGTCGTTTTGATTCTTCGAATTATATCAAGACTTTACTCTTACAATTACTTATTCGTTGAAACAATACCCTCGGGAAGGACTGATTTGAGGATGAGGAATTAGCGGATCCACTCGCTTTCTTCCTTCCCGTTCTTAGTACAATTAAAAAAAAAAATCCTTTTTCTTTTTAGCAAAGATTGCAACAAATACAAATAAGGTATTTGACGATTGACGTAAGACCCGCGACCTAACCCAATAAGATACTTATATTATATTGATTGGTCAAAACTTAAAAATAATAAAATAAATAAGAAGTCAATAAAAAAAAGAGGTCGAAGTAATACAAAAAGAACTCTATTTTTTGTTAGTCCTATCTATAAGAGGAGAACATATGAAAAATGTAACCGATTCTTTCGTTTCCTTGGGCCATTGGCCATCCGCCGGGAGTTTTGGGTTTAATACCGATATTTTAGCAACAAATCCAATAAATCTAAGCGTAGTGCTTGGTGTGTTGATTTATTTTGGAAAGGGAGTGTGTGCGAGTTGTGTATTTCAAGAATGGGTTGGATACAACCAACTGCACTTTATTTTTTATGTTAAATGATTTTCTTTAGAAATGGTATAATTTAGAAAAGAAAAATAGTATATATAAATAACAAATAAAGGTGCGGATCCCGACGAATTACTTATGAATAAATTAATAAATCATATGTAAGAACCATAGCATTTCGTGATTTATTGGTAAATTCACTTTGATTCTCTATCAACCAATAATTTGGGGCCATGAACATGGTTAAAACTAAACTGTTTGAAGTCCAGGCATAACGGGGTACTCTTTCTACCACTATGTTAGTACAAAAAAAGGTTTAAAATTTCAATCAAAATAAATAGTTGGTAATTTATCCGATATAGAACACTCATATGGATAAAATCGTTTGAACCGTTTCCTACAAAAAAAGGAATATACTTTGCTTTTTTTATACAATGCTGAACGGACAACCTACGTATAAAATAAGAATTTTTGGATTTGAATAAATAATTAATAAATCAATAAAATTAAGAAAAAATAAGAAAGAAATAAAAAATAAAGAAACAACTTTACTGACAATTACGGATTTTTTGTCTGGTCAGAAGAGTTCTCGAAATAGTCTAGTCTTGTATAAATTTCGATATCTTTAAAAATACAAACAGAAAAGAGAGAACAGGCTCATTACATTAAAAAAATATATATATATATGGGAATGCCTATAAATTAAATAGTTGAGCGTGAGAGCCAAATGAATCGAAAGATTCATGTTTGGTTCGGGAGGAGATTATGTAAGTTGTGAAATTAATGGTAAGAAAATCTACTTTCATTAACTGATTTATTAGATAATCGAAAACAGAGGATTTTGAGTACTATTCGAAATTCAGAAGAATTACGTAGAAGCGCCATTGAGCAGCTTGAAAAAGCCCGAGACCGCTTACGTAAAGTGGAAACAGAAGCGGATGAATATCGAGTGAATGGATATTCTGAGA